TATTTTTATTCTAAAAGCTAGCAGGTAATGGTAGGATGGTCGTCTCAACATCCTTTACCTATTATCTTTCCGACTCTTCTCCATTAAGTCAAACAAATAAGTAAAATAAAGCAGACTATAGCACTTGGAACTGCTATTAAGTCACATAATTCTTTCTTTTAAATCAAGTAGGAGAAGGCCCCCCGTCGGTCCTTTCACCTCTCTTCTTACTCTATGCTGTATAGCCTTCGGATCATAGGCTGGTCGAATGCTAGAAGAATACGTAAGATTCTATCTAATCTGCCCCCGTGGGTTCTGGTGTGGATGAAGCGGTAAGGTAGTGGGAAGTTGGGAAGTGAGGGAAATAAATCCCTATTTTTTATTTATTTTTGTTCCTCCCGGGAAGGGAGGTTCAACCAAGGGGGAAAAACGAATCTTAAGGAAAAAAATCATGTTTATAATTTATTACTACTAATAATAAGATGATTATACCGGATATGAATCCAAATAAATAGTAGGATATTCTTCCTCCTTCTCCGTATCTTGATCCTTCTCCACCGAACGAACCTGAAATACCGACGCCATTGACAATTCCATCGATGATCCATTGATCAAAAAAAGAAATTATTTTAGCTAATATTCGTGTACCTTTGATAAACACTATATTGTAATATCCATCTATATAACCTCGGGAATATGACCAATTATATAGAAGACTTGAAAAATGACCTAAAATTCCTTCTAATTGAAGATCAGTTTTTTGCCGTAGGTCCCGCGGAAAAAAAGGAATAGGTCCATACGGAATGGAAGCAGTAAATATTCCCAGAGATGCTGTACCAACTGAAATAGTTGCATTTGCTATAAATTCTAATAACCATTTTTCATAATTTATTTGATTAGAAAGATTCAATGATGGATCTAGCCAATGAGATAATAAATCGGGACCCATTTCTTCTTGATAAAAAGGAACTCCTATAAATCCAACCAACAAAGTAGGTATTGTTAATATAAGTAAAGGAAATAACATTGTATTATCTGATTCTTTAGGATGCGGAGAATATTCCTCTCGAGAAGATTGAGTTAAAACAGAATTCTTTACATTTTTGTCACTAAATTCTTGAATATTTTCTGAAGGGTCAAATGATTCTATCCTATTCTGCGCAAGCGGCAATGCAGAATCCGTTTGTTTTTTACTAGATGTTCCAAATCGTAAATTTTCCCATGGAGAGACATAAGAAGAAATGAAATTTTTGGAGGCACGAAAATCTCCTTCGAGAGTAAGGAAATACATACGAAACATATAAAATCCAGTTAATCCTGCTGTGAACCGGGCTATCCATCCAAGAATAGGAAAGTATAACCAACTATCAGCAATAATTTCATCTTTAGACCAGAAACAAGCGAGAGGTGGAATACCACAAAGAGAAAGTGTACCTAAAAGAAAAGTGGTTCCTGTGATTGGCACATATTTTCTCAAACCACCCATAAGAGCTATATTTTGGCTTTTGTCGGGACAATATCCAACAATAGGTTCCATGGAATGAATTACTGATCCAGATCCGGGAGATGATAAAGCCTTAGGATAAGCATGTGTAATAAGATGAAACGAAGCGGCTCGATAGGAACCTATACCCAGAGCTAGCATCATATAACCTAATTGAGACATAGTAGAATAAGCTAAAACTCTTTTAAGATCTTTTTGAGCAAGAGCTACAGTAGCTCCTAATGAAGCTGTTACTCCACCTACCCAGGAAATTGAACTCATCACGAGAGGTAAAGTTTTTAAAAGCGGGAACATTCGAGCCACGAGAAAAATTCCTGCAGCTACCATAGTAGCAGCATGAATAGGAGCTGAAATAGGAGTAGGTCCTTCCATTGCATCAGGCAACCATACATGGAGTGGAAATTGTGCAGATTTAGCTACTGGACCCAGAGGGAAAAGAAGAGCACAAGGAGTAGCAAGAAGTAAACTAACCTCATGATTAGCAAGCGACTCATTAAATCGTTCAAATAAATCCTCGAATTTGAAACTACCTGTTATCCAATAAAAACCCGAAGTTCCTAATAATAATCCAAAATCTCCCACACGATTAGTTATAAAAGCTTTTTGACAAGCATTAGCTGCACTTGGTCGGGTGAACCAGAAACCTATTAATAAATAGGAGCACATTCCTACTAATTCCCGAAAAATATAAATTTGTATCAAATTGGGGCTGATAACTAGTCCTAGCATAGAAGCAGTGGAGAGACTAAGATAAGCAAAAAACCTGACATATCCTTGGTCATGGGACATGTAACTATCACTGTGAATCATAACCGTAACTCCTATAGTAGTAACTAATACTAGCATAATAGAAGTGAGTGGATCGATTGGATAACCTACTTCTAGAGTAACATCCTGATCGGGAATCCAAGACCATAAATACCTATAGGTGGGACTACCAGCAATTTGTTGCCAAGAAAGGTCGAAAGAAAGAAACATAGCTATGCTTAGCAGTAAGGTACTAATAATGGCATATGTACGACGAAGACTCTTGGTTGCCTTCGGGAAAAAGAATAATCCCAATCCTAATATTCTAATATGTTATAATATTTTAACATAAACTAATAAATCCGTAGTAGTAATAGATAAAAATTATTGATTGGATACCTATTAATACTAGGAGTTATTTGGAGTATAACCAAAATGGTTAATCTTTAAATATAAAGTAGGTAAAAAAAATGAAATTAGCTATTTATGGAAAAGGTGGAATTGGTAAATCAACCACAAGTTGTAATATTTCGATCGCTTTGGCAAGACGGGGTAAACGAGTTTTACAAATTGGGTGTGATCCAAAACATGATAGTACTTTTACCCTCACAGGATTTCTCATACCCACCATTATAGATACTTTACAAATTAAAGAATATCATTATGAGAATGTTTGGCCTGAAGATGTTATTTATAAAGGTTATGGAGGAGTTGATTGTGTAGAAGCAGGAGGACCGCCTGCAGGAACTGGATGCGGAGGATACGTAGTGGGAGAAACTGTTAAATTGTCAAAAGAATTAAATGCTTTTTATGAATATGATACTATTTTGTTTGATGTACTGGGTGATGTAGTTTGTGGAGGTTTTGCCTCTCCATTAAATTATGCAGATTATTGTATTATCATTGCAGACAATGGATTTGATGCTTTATTTGCAACCAATCGTATTGCTGCTTCCATAAGAGAAAAGGCCCATACGCGTACACATCCACTTCGATTAGCAGGCTTGGTTGGGAATCGCACATCGGAGAGGGATCTTATTGATAAATATATAGAAGTTTGTCCAATGCCCTTATTAGAATTATTACCTATTATTGAAGACATTCGAGTATCTAGAATAAAAGGTAAAACTTTATTTGAAATGGTTGAATCTCAACCTTATCTTAACTATGTTTGTGATTATTATTTAAATACAGCAGATCAGATATTGTCTAAACCAGAGGGAATTATACCAAAAGAAATTTCCGATCGAGAATTATTTAGTTTACTTTCCAAATTTTATTTAAATGCTGTTGGAAATGAAGAAAAAGAGAATAAAGAAAAATTGCTTGATTCTGTAGTATTGATTTAAAACCTAAATTATTTTGTTTAAAATCTAGGAAAAATACCTCTATGGTGGTGGAAATATCTGAAACTCTCACTTTCGAATGCGAAACAGGTAATTATCATACTTTTTGTCCTATTAGCTGCGTAGCCTGGTTATACCAAAAAATTGAAGATAGCTTTTTCCTAGTAGTAGGGACAAAGACATGTGGTTATTTTTTACAAAATTCCCTTGGAGTTATGATTTTTGCAGAACCGCGTTATGCTATGGCGGAATTGGAAGAGGGGGATATTTCAGCTCAATTAAATGATTATGGAGAATCAAAAAAATTATGTATTCAAATAATTAAGACTAGAAACCCTAGTGTTATTATATTGATTGGTACCTGTACTACGGAAATAATAAAAATGGATTTGGAGGGCATAGCCCCAAAACTAGAAGCGGAATTTGGAGTACCCATTGTAGTAGCAAGAGCAAATGGACTTGACTATGCTTTTACTCAGGGAGAAGATACAGTATTAGCTGCTGTGACACACCGTTGTCCAGAAATAAAATCAGATGTTGGTGGACAGAATCAACCAGTACAAGATGAAGAATTAAAAAGTTTTTTTTCTTTTCTTCCTCCTAATGATGAAAAAAAAAGTAAAAAAACAGTTGTAGGTTCACAAAAAAATCCTCCTTTAGTTCTTTTTGGATCCCTACCCTCAGCCGTTGCTCACCAACTTAGTTCAGAATTGAAACAACAATCCATTCAAATATCGGGTTGGATACCCACTGAAAGATATAAAAATCTTCCGTCACTAGGTGCTGAAGTTTATGTTTGTGGTGTTAATCCATTCCTAAGTCGTACAGCTACAAGTTTGATGCGACGTCGGAAGTGTCAATTAATTGGAGCACCTTTTCCTATTGGTCCTGATGGAACACGTGCTTGGATCGAAAAGATTTGTTCCGTATTTGGCATTGAAGCTAAAGGTTTGGAAAAAAAAGAAAAAAAAGTGTGGAATAGTTTGGAAAATTATCTTGATCAAGTACATGGAAAATCTGTTTTTTTTATGGGTGATAACCTTCTAGAAATATCTCTAGCACGATTTTTAATTAGATGTGGAATGGCTGTTTATGAAATAGGTATTCCTTATATGGACAAAAGATATCAAGCTGCTGAATTAGATTTTTTAAAAAATACATGTAGGGACATGCTTAAACCGATGCCACGAATTGTAGAAAAACCAGACAATTATAATCAATTACAACGTATGTATGAATTACAACCCGACTTAGTCATTACTGGAATGGCTCATGCTAATCCATTACAGGCAAGAGAAATTAATACAAGGTGGTCAATTGAATTTACCTTTGCTCAAATTCATGGATTTACTAATGCAAAGGATATTCTTCAACTTATTATACGTTCCTTGAAAGATAACAATGATTTTAAAAACTTTTATTGGACCAATTTAGTAAGGAAGGACAACAATTAATTAAATTAATAATTAATTCTGTAAAAAAAAAAAAACTTATTAATAAGGAATAAGTTTTTATAATATAATTGTATTGAGCAGTGGTTACTACTAATAATAAATAAAATGTTATTAATTAATGATAAAAATTAGGATAATATTCTATATCTTAAAAAAATGAACGTTACTTGACCTATTCATTGTTCATTAATAAAAAAAAGTATTATGGAATTTGTTTGAATTCCTTCCCTGCTTTTGAATAGGGTAATACTTTGTGAAAAAAAATGAACGTTAATGGATCTTACTTTTTTGTTTATAATTGAAAAAAAAAAAGATTATGGAATTTATTCCATTCCCCTTTTATGCTCTTGAGAAAGGTATTTCACTATGGTAACAAGTATTCCCTTACTGCTTTTTTCTGTATTATGGGTTCTGATATCATGGATAAATATTTCAGGTCCATTTTCAAATATTTCAGGTTCACTCATATTATTTGGACTTTATTATGGATTCCCTGCAGCATTACCCATGGGTCTTTCCCAAATTATCACAATAAGAGCTTTTTTCTTAGGAGGAAATAATGGGGGTACTTTAGCTGTAAGCGGTTCGATTGTTGGGCAACTAATAACAAATTTATCAATATACTATTGGCCCATCTACATTATGTTATTGAAACCCCATGCAATAACTTTGCTAGTGTTACCATACATGTTATTTTATTGGTACCGAACCAAGGATATTTTGGATAATCAAACCTTAAATCCGATAGAATCACTTAATGATGCTCAAGTTCGTCAAATATTTTTAGATAGTTTTATTTTATCATTATTAAATCCTGTAATTTTACCAAGTCCCATATTGGCAAGATCATTAAACCTTTTTATTTTTCGCTATAGCAACAAAATTTCATTCGTAATAAGTAGTTTCTTTGGCTGGTTAAGTGGTTACACTTTATCCATAAATCTAATTAAATTGCTTATGGTTCGTATAGAACGTGATTTATCTGTTAATTATCCTTTGATAAAAAGTATAATTAATCAATTATTTAGTATTATTATTTTTGCTTTTCGTTTATTATACTTGGGTAGAGCCCCAGTACCCCTTTTTACTAAAAAAATACATGATGGATTTGAATCAGATGAAAATCAATTTGTAAAATCGTTATGGTTAAATAAACCATGGCCTACTGTTTTGTTTGATTATCGTAAGTGGAACCGCCCGTTTCGATATATTCAGAATGGTCCCAACGGTAATAGTCCCGTAAAAAAACAAGTATCTCAATATTTTTTTGACATATGTTCAAGTGATGGAAGACAAAGAATATCTTTTACATCTTTACCTAGTTCCTCAACCTTTCAAAAAGATCTAAAAGAATATTTAAAAATTTCAGAGATTTCTCTGTTATCTGAAGATATTTATGATAAATGGATTGAAAAAAGGAAGAATAATTCAAATGATGGATTAACAAATAGAATTCAAGCTCTAGACAATAGATTCTTAATGATAAACGTTACCGAATACAGAAATGAATTATGCAATCATAAAAAAAATGTATCTATTAAGACTAATGATCCTTTTTTAAATAAAAGATTCCGTGGAAAAATTGCAATATCGGAGTCACCATGGATTTTTGATAAAAAATCTCTTAAATCGGTAAAAAGACCAATAATGTTGAAAATATCTGAAAGAAAAAATAAACTAAAAGATTGGATTTATATTTGCTGGCAAGGATTGGAACGAAAAAAATTATTATTACCTTGGGAACCATTAAAACCCCCATATGCTTCTAATTCATTCGATTCGATTGCTAAAGAAGTATCAAACGATGAAGAACCTAAAAAAACATATTTAAAAAAAAATTATTTTTCTGAAGAACAAACATTAGTAACTTTAGATGAACAAAAAAATTCTTCGGAATTAATTGCAGCAGTAACCAAAAATACAAATGATTTGCATGAACGGACAATTACAAAATCGAATATTAACTGGGAACATTTTTTGAATCTTTCTTCTAAAAAACGAGATTATTATTCTAAGTATTTGGAAAATATCAAATGGCATAAAATTAAAAATTATTGGAAAAATTTATTTTTAGATAGCTCCAAAAAAGTAAGGGATACTTTATTATTTTTGATGACACAGGCATTTGAGATCCAGAATGAATACCAAGTTCAAGACGTTGTAAAAGAAATGCCTCGATGGACTTCAAAATTAGCAAACTATAAGTTTGATGTTATAGGTATTACATTTAGTGATGTTCGTTACAGAAAATTAAAAAATTTTGATTATGTTTTTGAAAAAGTGGATCAAAAAATTGAAAATGAAGCAAAAGAACCAATTAGAATAGTGAAACGTTTTTCGCAACAATCAGATTTTCGTCGAAACCTTGTAATAGGATCTATGCGCGCTCGGAGACGTAAAACCTTGATATGGAATTCTTTACAACTTAAAACACATTCTCCTTTTTTTTTAAGAATAATGGATGAAACCACTCCACTTAAATTTCCTTTAAAAGTTTCGAATAAGATAGATACAAAATCAACTTTTACACCTTTTACAAAAATAAAACAGGGATTTATACCTTTTTTTTCAGATTCTGATGATGAAAAAGTGTTTGTTGCAGAAAAAACAGAATTGGATCGTCTTACAATAGCAAACAAATGGGATTTTGCATCAGCTCATTGGGGGAGGGGTTTTCCATTAGTAATACAATCATACTTAAGAAAGTATATAGTAATACCTGTATTAATAATATCCAAAAATATTAGTCGTATTTTATTATTTCAAGTTCCTGAATGGAAAGAGGATTGGAATGAATGGAGTAAAGAAATTTATGTAAAATGTAATTATGACGGTACTGAGGTTTCAGTGCACCAATTACCGAGCCTATGGCATAGGGAGGGTCTTCAAATAAAAATTCTTTATCCTTTTCAATTAAAACCTTGGCATAATTCTGAATTAAAAAAATCGAAATTTATAGATAATTTAGATATTAATTTTTTTAGTGATGGAGATGAAATTGAAAAAACTCTTTTGTATGATGGAATAAAAGATTCATATATTTCAGCGGAGAGTAAAAAAATTGATTATAGTTATTTAACAATCTGGGGAAACCAAACCGATTCACCTTTTGGTAATACGAAGAAACAACCCTCTTTTTGGAAACCTGTCATTAAAGAAATTAGAAAAAAACGTAAGAGAATTTTATCGAAAATTACACAAAATTTAAAAATTTATTATAAGTTTTTTCCATTAGGGCAAAAGTATATTATTTATAATGAATCTGATGTTCCTGCAGTATTTAGAACCCAAGCGGATAAATTTAAAAACAACAATATATTTGAAAATGAACCGGATGATAAAAACAAAAACGAAGATAGGGATTTAAAAATAAATAACGAAAATTTTGATGAATTACTCATTAGAATTATATCTAAGAATAGTAACAATCTTTCTTTGCAAAATTCAAATAAAAATGAATATGATACTGGAGTATTTACTCGGGAATCAAAAAATGGTGTAACCCAAAATAGTAATGAAATTGGACGATTTACTAAATACTTTTTTGATGAAGTACAAACTAATATCGATTCGAAAGTAATAAGTAATGAGTATCTGATCAATGATGGGAAAAGACTAATTTTGATAAAAATATTGACTAAATTTTATCAACAATTTATAAGATTACGTAGGAAAAGTACGCAATTAATTCATAAACAAATTAATTCAATAAATATTTTTTTCGAAGAAATAAATAAAAATGTTTTAAAAAATATTTTTTATTTGATCCGATTCAAAATAAAAATAATGATTAATTTTGTAAAGAATATTTTAATAAATTATTATGAAGTAATTCATTCTTATAAAAATATTTTCCACTTAAAAGCACAGTATGATAAATATGTTAATAAAAATTTAATTGTTTTTTCTGATAAGGAAGGGCAAGATCCAAAATTTAATTCTGATCAGGGATTTTTAGTATCTCAGGCAAATGTTTTTCATGGGGTACGACAATCAAAAAAAATAAATAAGTATTATTTAAAAAATTTATTAAAATACTGGAATTTCTATTATTTCATTGGGGAAAATTATGAAAAAGAATTGAAAGTTATTTTGGATAAAAAAGGAATATTGGGTGTCAGGGAACCACATTTTTTAAGTGAAGAGGATTGGAAGGATTGGTTACAATATCTCCATAGATGTAAATTACCTTCACATATTTGGTGTAAGATTGTACCGCGAACGTGGAAAAACGAGGTGACAAAGCACTGGAAAATGGAAGAAGAAATTACTAATCATTTTGATGAAGATATTCCTCATACTTTTCTGAAATATTCCTCCTCGTGGGAACGAATTATAAAGCTTAATAGACGACACAAGTATAACCTTTTGTCTTATAGTTATCTTGATTTTGCAAAAAATAGGGAAATTAAAAAATTTCCAATGTGGCAGAATAAAGGGGAACAAACCATATTTAATAATTGTGTTCGAAAAATACGTAAATGCCAATCAATCAATAATGAAGAGAATGATAAAAGTAATTTTTATTTTGAATTCAAGATGAAACTGTGGCTATTCCCCGAACTTATGAAAGCAAAAAAGGTTTTTGGAAGTGAAGTAATACTTATACCAAAAATTTCTCTTATAGCAGAAAAATATAATAAAAAATTAAAGGATGAACGAGTACTTGAAGATAGAGAATGTTATGAATCTATTTATCAATGGAAGCGAACATCTAAAGAATTGGAAAGAATTGTAAAAAAACTAAGAGATATAGCTTTTCTGACAATTATAATGGAAAATCAAGAAAAATTCGTTTCACTTCCTTCTAATATAGTCGAAAAATTAGAAGCACTTGTTTTCTCTACTCACGAAGACGAAACATTTCAAAATTTAGAATTTCGTTTACCGCGAGTATTTGATGACCAAATTTTGATGTATAAAACAATAAGTACTTTACTAAAGTTTAAGAATCGATTCAAAAAAAGATTAGATTTAAATATTTTTGATGAATCTATACCGCGCATAGAAATTGTAAAAAATGGAGGAAAAACTATTTCATCAAGTTATTTTAATCTTGAAGATACTCTACTTCCAAAGCACCGTATGGAATTGAGAGTTTTGAATTCTCCGGATTTGAAGGGGAATGGGAATCGAAATGCAGAATTGGATATAGGATTCAGTATAAAAGGGCAAAGCTATGAACAGTTAGAGCAGGATGGGGATTCTGCAAATAAAAATCAAATAATTAAACGTTTTCTTCGGCCTAGTTATCGATTAGAAGATCCGGCTTGTATGAATAGGTTTTGGTTCCACACAAACAATGGGAGTCGATTTGCTATGCTAAGAATTTGTATGTATCCCTCCATCCATAATTAAAAAATTGATATACTTTATTTCATCCTTTTTTTTTTCACTAGTTACAAATAAATATTATTTTTTGTAACTATTATCAAGATAGATATTTAATAGATATTTAATAGATATTTATAAATAATTGAATTGCATTATAGATACTGAGGTTGAATTATTGAAAGAAAAAATTACTACTACAAATTACCTGCCAATTATTAAAAAAGAAATAAATAAAAATTCTCCATATAAATAAGTAGAATTTTATTTATTTCTTTCATCTGAAGATAAACAAAATTATTTAATTCTTCAGTAATAATTTTTGAATAGAGCTTGGTTTAAAAAAGCTAAATATTAAACTTTGCTATTTCATCCATTCTTTGAAAAAACTATTAAATTACTATAATTAAATTTTGTTATTCCTTTTTATAATACAATCCAGGAGCTTTTGTTTCTACGACTAAAAATAAAGATTCATTCATTCGTTTATCCTCGGTTTCTGAAGAACAAGCAGGATCTGTTGAATCTCAAGTATGTAATCTAACTAATCGAATTTCAACACTTACCTATCATTTGAAATTGCATAGCAAAGACTATTCATCTCAGAGAGGTTTGTGGAAAATCTTAGGGAAACGTAAACGTCTCTTAATTTATCTGCGTCGAAAAAGTATACTTCGTTACGAAAAATTGATTAATGAATTGGGTATTCGTATACCAAAAACAGTAAAATTTTTATAGTATTGAACTAAACGTCTATTGTGATTATATACTAATAAAAATAAATGAAATTTTTCTATTATAATTCATTCATAATTTTATTTGAAGAGGAGTGACGTATGACCGTGCTTGCTACAGAGAAAAAAAATCCCATGATAGTAAGTATGGGTCCTCATCATCCATCAATGCATGGTGTTCTTCGACTTATTGTTACTTTAGATGGTGAAAATGTTACTAATTGTGAACCTATACTTGGTTATTTGCATAGAGGAATGGAAAAAATTGCAGAGAATAGGACGATTATCCAATATCTTCCTTATGTTACACGATGGGATTACTTAGCCACTATGTTTACAGAAGCAATAACTGTAAATGCACCAGAAAAATTGGCTAATATTCAAGTACCTAAAAGAGCTAGTTATATAAGAGTTATTATGCCAGAGTTAAGCCGCATAGCTTCTCACCTGTTATGGCTTGGACCTTTTATGGCTGATATTGGTGCGCAAACCCCTTTCTTTTACATTTTTAGAGAAAGAGAAACGATATATGATTTATTTGAAGCTGCCACCGGCATGCGAATGATGCATAATTATTTTCGTATTGGAGGAGTAGCTGTAGATTCGCCTTACGGTTGGGTAGACAAATGTTCAGATTTTTGCAATTATTTTTTACCAAAAGTGGATGAATATGAAAGACTTATTACATACAATCCAATTTTTTTGAAACGAGTCGAGGGAGTGGGTACTATTGGTGGAGAAGAAGCAATAAATTGGGGGTTATCTGGTCCTATGCTACGAGCTTCGGGAATTCAGTGGGATCTTCGTAAAGTCGATCATTATGAATGTTACGACGAATTGGATTGGCAGATTCAACGGCAACAAGAAGGAGATTCATTAGCTCGTTATTTGGTACGAATTGGAGAAACGAAAGAGTCCGTAAAAATTGTTCAACAAGCTTTAAAGGTTATTCCAGGGGGACCTTATGAAAATTTAGAGGCCCGACGACTAAATCGAGGAAAAAACTCAGAATGGAATGATTTCGAATATCAGTTTATCAGTAGAAAACCCTCCCCTACCTTTAAGTTACCCAAGCAGGAGCATTATATAAGAGTAGAAGCTCCTAAAGGAGAATTAGGAATTTTTCTAATGGGAGATAACAGTGCTTTTCCCTGGAGATGGAAAATTCGCCCACCTGGTTTTATAAATTTGCAAATTCTTCCTCAACTAGTGGAAGGAGTTAAACTAGCAGATATTATGACAATTCTGGGTAGTATAGATATTACTATGGGAGAGGTTGATCGTTAAGATGGTGATCAATAAAAATCTTGAAGAACAAATTATTGATCTATTTTATAATTTAGGATTTCCAAAAGAATTATTTGGCTTTATTTGGATTATCACCCCCATTCTCATTTACACATTAGGAGTTACTATAGGAATTTTAGTTATAGTATGGCTCGAAAGAAAGATATCCGCAGGGGTACAACAACGTATTGGACCTGAACACGCTGGTCCTTTGGGAATTATTCAAGCATTAGCGGACGGAGCAAAACTACTGTCAAAAGAAGATATTATTCCATCTAGGGGGGATTCCTTTCTATTCAATGTTGGACCGGTTATGGTGGTCGTACCAGTATTTTTAAGTTATTTAGTAATCCCCCTTGGACATGGGATTATTCTGGCTGATCTAAACATAGGTGTTTTTTTCTGGATAGCCGTTTCAAGTATTGCTCCTCTTGGACTTCTTATGGCGGGATATGGATCAAATAACAAATATTCTTCTTTAGGTGGTCTTCGAGCCGCAGCTCAATCTATTAGTTATGAAATTCCTTTAGCTTTGTGTGTGTTATCAGTATCTCTACGTGCGACTCGTTAAAGTATTGACCAAATATTCACCTTTAAAAAAAAGTCAATTAAAAGGATAGTCCTTTTTTTTACTATCCTCAAAAACTGGATAGTCATATGGGTGAGATCAAACAGCTTATTTATTTGCAGCAATAAAATCAAGTCCCATCCCCTACGTACAAGAGTGAAAACATGCAAAATACAGTGAGAACTGTGTACCCCAGGTTAATAAAATTAAGTTACCAAAGCCTGGCAGCGGGGGAGCAAAAGATAAGATGTATGAATTTTTTATCATCATACTTCGAATCAAGTAAGAGTAGATGGTTAGGAACACTAAAATACGCAAAAGATTGGTGGAGAACAAAAAATAGCTTTTTTTCTAAATATTTCCAAAAATAGGATAAGGACTCGGCATTAGTAGAGATGACCAAGTAGTACTTCCTTAGAACCCCAATCTGAAGTATATCCCCATCCACTATAAAATGACTATTGGGAACGAAGTAATCCTTTTTACAGTAATATTCTCTAATAAATAATAATTAAAAAAAAAAATTATAAGAAAGACAAGACTTATTATATTTTAGTTTTTTTTATCGAGAAATCCGAGCCAGTGCTTACGATAAACTGTGAAGGTTGAGATAAATCCAGAAGCTCTTGCCGCTAGAGCAGACGGGATTTCATTGGTTTAAAACTTATTGTAGGGAAGAATAAATGATGACTGCTGAAGTTTTTTTTCTCTACCAATAGCCACTGAGGAGCCGTATGACGCTAAAGTTTCATGTACGGTTCTGGAATAGAGGTGTCAACAGTAATGTTAACATCGACTATAATTATCTAACAGTTTGAGTACAGTTGATATAGTTGAAGCACAATCTAAACATGGTTTTTGGGGATGGAATTTGTGGCGTCAACCCATAGGTTTCATAGCTTTTTTTATCTCTTCCCTAGCAGAATGTGAAAGATTGCCTTTTGATTTACCAGAAGCAGAAGAGGAATTGGTTGCGGGTTATCAGACTGAGTATTCAGGAATTAAATTTGGTTTATTTTATGTTGCCTCTCATCCAAACTTACTAACTTCTTCATTATCTGCAACAGTTCTATATTTGGGCGGATGGAATTTTTCCATCCCATTTTTATTTTTACCAAAATTTGACCAATTGGGATGGAATTCAATTAATGAAACTAGTGAGGTTATTAGTATAACAATAGCAATCATTATTACATTAGCTAAAGCTTATTTATTTCTGTTCATTTCTATCGCAACGAGATGGACTCTACCTAGGGTAAGAATGGATCAACTACTAGATCTTGGTTGGAAATTTCTCCTGCCTGTTGCTTTGGGCAATCTATTACCAACAGCTTCTTTTCAACTTTCTTCACCATGAAATATTTACTTGAGTCTTTTTTTTTTTTTTTTTTTATTTATAGATTTATTTGATTCGTGGTGGGTTGAGAGATACAAACAAAATAATTCATTCGAGGATACTTAATATGTTTTCTATGGTCGAAGGACTCCAAGTTTATGGCCAGCAAACTATACAAGCCGCAAAATACATTGGTCAAGGTTTTATGGTGACCCTAGATCACATGAATCGTTTACCTATGACCGTTCAATATCCTTACGAAAAATTAATTCCATCAGAGCGATTCCGTGGACGTATTCACTTCGAGTTTGATAAATGTATTGCTTGCGAAGTATGTGTTCGTGTATGTCCAATTAATTTACCTGTTGTTGATTGGAATTTCGGGAAAAACATAAGAAAAAAACAATTAACAAGTTACAGTATTGATTTTGGAGTTTGTATATTCTGTGGAAACTGCGTCGAGTATTGCCCCACAAATTGTTTGTCAATGACTGAAGAGTATGAACTTTCCACTTATGATCGTCATGAATTGAATCATGATCAGATTGCTCTAGGACGTTTGCCCTTATCAGTGGTGGAAGATTCTACAATTGGAGTTATATTGGGATTAACTAAATTGCCTAAAGGAACTATGGATGGACATTCTGATTCAAAAAACATTACCAATTTTTTGCACTAGGTTCATAATAAGAAGTAAAAATATAAATTATGATTTAATCAACTTTTGATATAGTAATGTATATAACTCTCATTTTGTATCTTTTATATGTAGGATAAGAAATATATTATATGTAGGATAAGAAATATATGAAAATAAGGTAATTCCTTGTTTGAGTTAGTTAATAAATTTGTGATAAAGAGGACTATATTTTATTGTGAGCGTAATTAATTTACCCGAATTCTTTTATAAGGCTATTCTGCTTCTTATAGAGTTAGGTGTCATTCTAGGAAGTTTAGGAGTAGTTTTATTCACAAATATAGTATATTCTGCTTTTCTTTTAGGGTGGGTTCTTATCTGTATATCCTTCCTATATATCTTATTGAATGCAGATTTCGTAGCTGCTGTACAAATTCTAATTTATGTAGGAACCATAAATGTTTTAATTGTTTTTGCTGTTATGTTGATAAACAAGTCACAAAATTTTCGTTTTTTTAAATATTGGACTGTAGGAGATGGTACTGCTTTAGCACTTTGTATAACTCTTTTTCTTTCAATAATTGCTGCAATTCTGAATACACCATGGTCCAAAATATCTTTAACTGTATTGTCAAACAAGATTGTGGAGGAACCTTTAACAGATAACGTTCAACGTATTGGATTTCATTCATTAACTGATTCTATGCTTCCATTCGAATTGCTTTCTATAATTCTTTTAATTGCTCTAGTAGGAGCTATTACTATGGCTCGTCGAGAAGAAACAGTTGAAGCTGAAGAGAGTGAAGCATTAAAAACCAAAGATGATTTTCCATTTTGATAAATACTAGAGTTAAAAACTTTGTATAATTTTTTTATACTTTTGTATAACTTTTGTTTATACTAAAGATATAACTTAAGTTATATTAGGAGTTAATTCATTATGTTTGGACATGCACTTCTTTTAGGTGCTTTTCTGTTTTGCATCGGTATCTACGGATTGATCACGAGTCGAAACATGGTTCGAGCACTTATGTGCCTTGAGTTAATTTTCAATGCAGTTAATGTTAATTTTGTAACATTTTCCAATTATTTGGACATTCAAAAAATAAAAGGGGAAATTCTTTCCGTTTTTGTTATAGCTGTTGCAGCCGCTGAAGCAGCAATAGGATCAGCCATTGTTTTAGCAATCTACCGTAATAGAGAATCAATTCGTATCGATCAATTTAATTTGTTGAAATGGTAACAGAGGTATAACTCATTTAATACAAATAAATATAAATAGTTATTCATAAATATTATATTGTATATAAAAATATACAATATGTTATTTTGATTAAAAAATAAAAGATTGTTTTATAAAAAAATTGATTAATTTTATCTGTTACTAGTTAAAACTATTGGTCAGACTAATCAAAATTTAATTATAAAACTTTTTTTTCCTTCTATTAAAAAATAGAAAGATAGTTGTTTATTAGGTTTATCAATAAAAAATTACCCATGAAATATTGCCATTGGTAATATATTATAGGATCCTATTCAATCTAAGGCTTTTTATACTTAATCAGTGGAAGTTAATTAATCCAATGGCACATTCAGTAAGAATTTATGATACTTGTATTGGTTGTACCCAGTGCGTAAGAGCTTGTCCCACCGATGTATTAGAAATGATACCTTGGGATGGATGTAAAGCTAATCAAATTGCTTCTGCTCCTAGAACAGAAGACTGTGTAGGTTGTAAAAGGTGTGAATCTGCCTGTCCAACAGATTTTTTGAGTATACGTGTTTATCTGGGATCCGAAACAACTCGCAGTATGGGTCTAGCCTACTGATCGGTATACTTCAAAAAATTTGTTGTATTTTTTTTTCCTGGAAAAATTTTTACCTATTCCATATAAATTTATACTCATTTTGGAAAAACTCATATTTAATTTTTGAACATACTCAACTTTTGAATATGGGTTTTTCCATCATGCAATAGTACTCTCTACCTTTACTACGAGCAACTATCCATGGCTAACAATAATTGTTCTTTTGCCTATATCTGCAGGTTTATTAATTCCATTACTTCCCTCCCCCAATGGGGGAAATAAAATTATTCGATGGTACACTTTGGGCATTTGTTTGTTGGAGTTCCTTTTAATAACCCATACATTCTGTTACCATTTTGATATTTACAATCCATTCATTCAATTAAAAGAAGATTATAACTGGATAAATATTATTGATTTTCATTGGAGATTAGGAATTGATGGATTTTCCATTGGGCTTACTCTATTGACAGGATTTGTCACTACTTTAGCTACTTTAGCAGCTTGGCCAGTTACTCGAAGTCCACGATTATTTTACTCTTCAATGTTAGCAATGTACAGTGGCCAAGTAGGATTATTTACTTCTCAAGATATTTTACTTTTCTTTCTCATGTGGGAGTTGGAATTGATTCCTATTTATTTACTTTTATCTATGTGGGGGGGGAAGAGACGTCTATATGCAGCTACAAAATTTATTTTGTACACTGCTGGTGGTTCTATCCCTCTTCTAATAGGAGCTTTAACTATAGGTCTTCACGGATTCGATGAGCCTACATTGGATTTTCAAAATTTAGCTAATAGATCCTATCCTATAGCATTAGAAATATTTTTATATCTAAGCTTTTTCGTAGCTTATGCTGTAAAATTACCAATCTTTCCCTTACACACTTGGTTACCAGACACTCATGGCGAAGCACATTATAGCACATGTATGCTTTTGGCTGGAATACTTCTAAAAATGGGAGGGTATGGATTGATTCGGATCAATATGGAATTACTACCGCATGCTCATTCTATATTTGCTCCGTGGTTAGTAATAATAGGAGCTTTTCAAATCGTTTATGCAGCTTCAATCTCTTCAAGTCAACGTAATTTAAAGAGAAGAATTGCTTATTCATCAATATCTCATATGGGTTTTGTACTTATTGGAATTGGTTCTGCTACAAATATAGGTTTAAATGGAGCTATTTTACAAATGCTTTCTCACGGATTAATTGGTGCTGCGTCATTCTTCCTGACAGGAACAAGTTATGATAGGATACGTACCCCTTTCCTCGACCAAATGGGAGGAATAGGTACTTCAATGCCTAAAACATTTACCATGTTTAGTAGTTTTTCAATGGCATCCCTTGCATTACCGGGTACAAGTGGTTTTGTAGCAGAGTCAATGGTGTTTCTCGGAATAGTTAGTGGTAAAAACTATTCTCTTCCTTTCAAAATAATTATAACTATAGTAGAAGCAATTGGAATAATATTAACTCCTATTTACTTGTTATCCATGTTACGTCAAATGTTCTATGGATATTTTAATAAAGTTTCTAATTTTTCAAATTCTCATGCTATGGATTCCGGACCACGAGAAAATTTTATTTCAATTTGCTTATTATTACCTACAATAGGCATAGGTTTGTATCCCAATCTAATTTTATTTTTATGCAATAGTAAAGTAGAATTCATTTTGTCTCACAAATTTTGAGAATAACAGGCATAATTAAAACCTTGTTATTAGTATAATTGTATAATTGTATAATTATAGTTTTAATTTTTATTTTCATTATCCTAATAAAATTTTATTAGGATTAAGTAGTAACTGAAGTCATTTAAAATATTAAAATTCTATGGAAATATTTGATGAAAAAAGAGAAAAAAATATTTCCATAGAATTAAAAAAAAATATTTTGATAATAACATCTAGTTAATTCTGAATAATATCCTGAATTAACCATCCATAACTGTGCAAACCTTTTCCTAATGAGTTAACGCCTAAGTAACAGATCCAAATTATGGAAAATCCTGAAGAAGCTACAATTGCTGGTTTTTTACCTTGCCAGCCTTTAGTTATTCTAGTATGCAGATGAATTGCGAATGCGAGCCAAGTAACCAAAGCCCAAGTTTCTTTGGGATCCCAGTTCCAATGAGATCCCCATGCCTCATTAGCCCAAACTGCTCCGGAAAGAATACCTATAGTTGAAAGAGGAAAGCCTAGACTAATAATTCGATAACTCCAATGATCTAATTGTTGAGTTAACTGGGTCTTACTATTATTAATAGATAATGGAGCATAAGTATTTGATAAAAAACTTTCTTTTTGTTTATCATTCTCCTTAAGACTAAAAAACCAAAAATATGGCTTTGTATTAGTACCTAATAATGGAATCTCCATGTTTTTTTTCGATGCAATTACTGGAAAAGCTATTGCTAATAAGGATCCACATAAAGGAGTTGCATAACTAAGCATCATCATACTTACATGCATCATTAACCAATGAGATTGTAAAGCAGGTACTAAGACTGTGGATTGTTGCATTTCTCTGGGAATACCTAAAGTAGCAAAACCATGGGTTAACATAGCACTTGGTACAGTAATTGTACCCAACCAATTAATTTTGCTTTTATTTTCTACAATTATATGAATCAAACATAAACTCCATGAAAAAAACATGAATGACTCATATAAATTACTGAATGGCAAATGCCCAGAGTAAGACCAACGAGTAATTAAGAATCCTGTAATACAAATAAAAGCAATTATCATGCTTATTTGGCCTAAACTACTCAATTTATTGTTCTTTGCAAAAACCAAAGTTCCCCAATAAGAAAGAGTTGCAAAAAATAGAATAAAAAAAGATGTATGAGCTAATATATGTTCTAGATTTATAAGTACCTTCATAATTAATTTAATCTTTAAATTCATTCTGATGCAAAATCAACTAATAAGAATAAATTTTAATAATAAAAAAATTCTATTCTATCCCACAAATTAGTAATAGGTAGATATTTAAATTTAATCTTGGAATTAGAATAGGATATTCTAATGGATTTTTATAAATAAGTTTATCCACAATATATATTTTATATCTTTACATGCATAAAGAAGTACCGCCACTCGGATTCGAACCGAGATGCTCAAGCACTGCTTCCTAAGAGCAGCGTGTATACCAATTTCACCATGGCGGCCCATCAAAATGAATAATAATATAAATGAGGTTACAATGTCAATTTAAAATTTAACAAAAATTTTAATAAATTTGAGAATTAATGCAAAGTCAAATTATATTAATTTATGAAAAAAAAAATTTAATAATTTATTTCATTGCAACGGAGCATAGCGCAGCTGGGTAGCGTACCATCTTGGGGTGATGGAGGTCGTGGGTTCAAATCCTACTGCTCCGAGATAAAAAAAAAATTAATAATTATTTTATATTATGTTACTAAATTGAAAACTTTTTAATTTGATATAAAAATAATTTATTCAATTTTTGAAAAATAATAAAAAGTATGGAAGGATTTTTATACCTAATACTTCTCAGATTTTTTTTCAAAGAAAAAAATGATTTTTATCAAAATTGTCATATAGTTTAATAAAATTTAATTTTATTAAACTATTTTTTTCCACCATAATAATATTATATTTAAAAAAGATTTGAATCAACATTTTTATATTGAATTACCTTTCCATAATTTTTTTTTTTATTTTTATTCTGAATAGCCTCCCTCCTCATTTAAATTTTGCCCGCATAATTTAAAATTACCAATAATAGTGGATATGAATGTATTTGGAAATTATAGGACAAGAAGTTGGTTTTAATAGAACCTAGAGTCTCTTTTTAATCATCAAATTGTTCTTAATTTTAATTATCATTTTGTTTCTAATCCTGAGAAGTAGACAGTAAAAGCTGAAACAATGTAATGATTGGCTGGAATATCAAATGATACTGGAATAATTTAACCATATTTTTTTAAGAATGAACCAAAACTATACCTGTTGACTATTATTGGGAAGTAATTAAATTATGTTCTAATTTTATTTAGAATAGTTTAATTTTGTATGGTGGACCAAGTAGTTTTTATACTAGCCTAACTTAGTATTTAGATAATATTCATGGTTATACTATGAAAAAAAAAAGTGGCATTTTTTTTATGATTTAAGTACAAACATTTACTATGGTAGTAGTTATTTACTCAAAATACTAGCTTGTGAATACACTTTATTTATAAATATTATTATTTTTTATAAATATCATTATTTGCTGCATAGTAAAAACTACTGGGTCGACCAGTCAAAACAGATCGAGCTTGTGAAAAAGCTTTTACTGCAGCCTTTTTAGCCTTTGCTGTCCATAGAGCTTTACGTGTTTTCTTTTTCGATTTAGAAGTACGTTTTTTTGGTACTGCCATATGTTTCTCAAGCTTGAAATACTGGTGTAAAAACATATATCTATGGTTTTTTTTTATCAAATTCTAGGGTGACCATATTTGAAAAAATACTAAAATTGGTTTTAATTTATTGAATTCAAGGTAAAAATACTAATTTTTTTTTTTACAGATTTTTAACATCCGAACGTATGGAATCCACGACAAATCGAATTAATTTTTGCCGATGCCCTAATTTACGTCGTGTTTTCTTTTTGGAATGCATCCTATAAACAGTAATTTTCTTATTGAGATGGGAATGTAAAATCCTTCCTTTAATAATTGCACCTTTTAACCAAGGATGTCCAATATTTATTGTAGATTCATCACAAATCATTAATACTCGATAAATCAATATTTTGGAATTAGGGCCTAAATTTTCTGGGTTTAGCGATGCGAAGTGACGAACATCATAAAATCTTCCTGGTTCTACTCGGAGTTGTTTACCCCCAGTTTCTATTATTGCATATGCATTCATTATAAAATGTATTTTATAAATAAAAGTTATATTATAAAAAAATAGGATTGGCAAATAACTATAATAAAACAAGTATTTTCCATTGTTTTATCTATTGTCAAGTCTTACTATGAATAAAAAATAAATTATTTTGGTTTTAAATATTATTCTTAATTTAATTAATAAAAAAATGGAATTCCCATTAATTATTAGAACAAATAATAGCAATATTTTTTAATTACATTTGTATTTACACAATTAATTATTTATTAGATTTAAGATATTAATATTGTTTATTTTATTGTACTTACCAATACTATAGATTATAAAATTAGTTATATTTATAGGAAATTTTTGTATGGAATCAATATATAAATATTGTTGGATCATACCTGTACTTCCACTTGTATCTTCTATTATATTAGGATTGGGATTATTCTTTTTCCCGAAGGCAACCAAGAGTCTTCGTCGTACATATGCCATTATTAGTACCTTACTGCTAAGCATAGCTATGTTTCTTTCTTTCGACCTTTCTTGGCAACAAATTGCTGGTAGTCCCACCTATAGGTATTTATGGTCTTGGATTCCCGATCAGGATGTTACTCTAGAAGTAGGTTATCCAATCGATCCACTCACTTCTATTATGCTAGTATTAGTTACTACTATAGGAGTTACGGTTATGATTCACAGTGATAGTTACATGTCCCATGACCAAGGATATGTCAGGTTTTTTGCTTATCTTAGTCTCTCCACTGCTTCTATGCTAGGACTAGTTATCAGCCCCAATTTGATACAAATTTATATTTTTCGGGAATTAGTAGGAATGTGCTCCTATTTATTAATAGGTTTCTGGTTCACCCGACCAAGTGCAGCTAATGCTTGTCAAAAAGCTTTTATAACTAATCGTGTGGGAGATTTTGGATTATTATTAGGAACTTCGGGTTTTTATTGGATAACAGGTAGTTTCAAATTCGAGGATTTATTTGAACGATTTAATGAGTCGCTTGCTAATCATGAGGTTAGTTTACTTCTTGCTACTCCTTGTGCTCTTCTTTTCCCTCTGGGTCCAGTAGCTAAATCTGCACAATTTCCACTCCATGTATGGTTGCCTGATGCAATGGAAGGACCTACTCCTATTTCAGCTCCTATTCATGCTGCTACTATGGTAGCTGCAGGAATTTTTCTCGTGGCTCGAATGTTCCCGCTTTTAAAAACTTTACCTCTCGTGATGAGTTCAATTTCCTGGGTAGGTGGAGTAACAGCTTCATTAGGAGCTACTGTAGCTCTTGCTCAAAAAGATCTTAAAAGAGTTTTAGCTTATTCTACTATGTCTCAATTAGGTTATATGATGCTAGCTCTGGGTATAGGTTCCTATCGAGCCGCTTCGTTTCATCTTATTACACATGCTTATCCTAAGGCTTTATCATCTCCCGGATCTGGATCAGTAATTCATTCCATGGAACCTATTGTTGGATATTGTCCCGACAAAAGCCAAAATATAGCTCTTATGGGTGGTTTGAGAAAATATGTGCCAATCACAGGAACCACTTTTCTTTTAGGTACACTTTCTCTTTGTGGTATTCCACCTCTCGCTTGTTTCTGGTCTAAAGATGAAATTATTGCTGATAGTTGGTTATACTTTCCTATTCTTGGATGGATAGCCCGGTTCACAGCAGGATTAACTGGATTTTATATGTTTCGTATGTATTTCCTTACTCTCGAAGGAGATTTTCGTGCCTCCAAAAATTTCATTTCTTCTTATGTCTCTCCATGGGAAAATTTACGATTTGGAACATCTAGTAAAAAACAAACGGATTCTGCATTGCCGCTTGCGCAGAATAGGATAGAATCATTTGACCCTTCAGAAAATATTCAAGAATTTAGTGACAAAAATGTAAAGAATTCTGTTTTAACTCAATCTTCTCGAGAGGAATATTCTCCGCATCCTAAAGAATCAGATAATACAATGTTATTTCCTTTACTTATATTAACAATACCTACTTTGTTGGTTGGATTTATAGGAGTTCCTTTTTATCAAGAAGAAATGGGTCCCGATTTATTATCTCATTGGCTAGATCCATCATTGAATCTTTCTAATCAAATAAATTATGAAAAATGGTTATTAGAATTTATAGCAAATGCAACTATTTCAGTTGGTACAGCATCTCTGGGAATATTTACTGCTTCCATTCCGTATGGACCTATTCCTTTTTTTCCGCGGGACCTACGGCAAAAAACTGATCTTCAATTAGAAGGAATTTTAGGTCATTTTTCAAGTCTTCTATATAATTGGTCATATTCCCGAGGTTATATAGATGGATATTACAATATAGTGTTTATCAAAGGTACACGAATATTAGCTAAAATAATTTCTTTTTTTGATCAATGGATCATCGATGGAATTGTCAATGGCGTCGGTATTTCAGGTTCGTTCGGTGGAGAAGGATCAAGATACGGAGAAGGAGGAAGAATATCCTACTATTTATTTGGATTCATATCCGGTATAATCATCTTATTATTAGTAGTAATAAATTATAAACATGATTTTTTTCCTTAAGATTCGTTTTTCCCCCTTGGTTGAACCTCCCTTCCCGGGAGGAACAAAAATAAATAAAAAATAGGGATTTATTTCCCTCACTTCCCAACTTCCCACTACCTTACCGCTTCATCCACACCAGAACCCACGGGGGCAGATTAGATAGAATCTTACGTATTCTTCTAGCATTCGACCAGCCTATGATCCGAAGGCTATACAGCATAGAGTAAGAAGAGAGGTGAAAGGACCGACGGGGGGCCTTCTCCTACTTGATTTAAAAGAAAGAATTATGTGACTTAATAGCAGTTCCAAGTGCTATAGTCTGCTTTATTTTACTTATTTGTTTGACTTAATGGAGAAGAGTCGGAAAGATAATAGGTAAAGGATGTTGAGACGACCATCCTACCATTACCTGCTAGCTTTTAGAATAAAAATAGGCCCTTTTTCTTTTGCCTTTGTCTTTTGCAGGTATGGGATGGAGTGGAAATCAATCGATATGCATCTTGGAGGGACGGTGGAGGAGAAGATCATGGTGATGGTTGACCACTTCCTCCCACCGGGGAGGCAAAGGGATTGCTATCGTTACCTCTTCCCCGCTCTCCCGGGGGAGGCGAAGGGATTGCTATCGTTACCTTTTTTCCGTATAATAGAGGGTAGGGTGCACGCAAAGTTCCCAAAGTTATGAAGAAAGCTTTGAGTTTTTCAGCGGTTCATGCATGCACTGGTCATAGGTCGGTTCAAAGAACAAGAGTCTTTGAATGTATATAGAATCGAACCTTCCGCATTGTTCCTCAGTAGCTCAGTGGTAGAGCGGTCGGCTGTTAACCGATTGGTCGTAGGTTCAAATCCTACCTGAGGAGATC